AGGGGAGTGAAGAAATAGAATAAAAAATAAAAAAGGGGAGGCCTTTTTTTATTTTTTATACTTTATTTGGATCTTGTATATTCCCACGGTTCTATTCCTATAGACTTAAAAATGTTAAACCGACTAAAAGGCTTAACTTTCAAAAAGGTATATTTTTAGATACACAAACGATAAGTATGTATCATGATCTAGACTAGTAACGGATATGTATACCGATCCATGTCGATTAATTGATATTCAGTATCCATAACCGCATGCCAGGAACCAGATTTGAACTGGTGACACGAGGATTTTCAGTCCTCTGCTCTACCAACTGAGCTATCCCGACCCTTCCCGCCAACCCCATACAGAGGGCTGGGGGGGTATATGTTAGTCACTTAAATAGATTAAAAAAGCATTACAAAGCCTTACCCCAGCCCTGGAATTTTTTGGTCTTGTATAGTAAAAAAGAATACTTTGTAAATGCAGTTTAACTCAAAATAATTATATGGACCGTGAATGATTCAAATGGGGATTCCTTTCTCATGGATGTTGATTTGCACATATATCACAAGGCTTGTGATAAGAGAGAAAAGGTTCTCTCACGATCCATTTGTGAAAGAGTAGAATGGATGAGAAACATAACTAATGTGGAACCGCGGAAAAGAAGGGGATAAATAAGATAAAAAAATAAAAAGTTCGATAATCGATAATATAGTATAGTTAGGGGGGTAAAGCGAACTTTTTATTGGGGATAGAGGGACTTGAACCCTCACGATTTCAAAAGTCGACGGATTTTCCTCTTACTATAAATTTCATTTTTGCCGGTATTGACATGTATAATGGGACTCTATCTTTATTCTCGTCCAATTAGTTAGTTCTTTAAAAGAAAGATCTATCAGACTATGGAGTGACTGATTTGATCAGCGAGTATTCGATTCTTACTTAAACTTGGAGTCGATTCACAAGAATTCTTCAATTTTTCATATAACATATATATACATAATAATATATAGAAAATAAAAAATAAAGATTCGGATTAATCTTTGGTATTTTATATTAATCTTTGGTATTTTATATTAATCTTTGGTATTTTATTACGTATTATGTACGTATATGGGTTCATCCTTTCTGGAGTTTTAAAAATAGAAGGATTCATTCCTCGATCAAAGCAGTCAACTCTATTCGTTAGAACAGCTTCCATTGAGTCTCTGCACCTATCCTTTTCTTTTTGTATTCTTGCTTTCTGAACCCCTTTTTTGTTTTCTGAAACCAGGATTTGGCTCAGGATTGCCCATTTTTAATTCCAGGGTTTCTCTGAATTTGAAAGTTATCACTTAGTATGTTTCCATAATTAAGGCTCAACCCAATCAAGTCCGTAGCGTCTACCAATTTCGCCATATCCCCTCTCTTCTATCTTTTTTTTTTTTGTTTTGAGACTAGGATCTCGTTGGGATCCCTTCTTTCGTTCATTTATTTTCGAGCCGTTTACGTTTAATAGATATGATATGCATTTCTATATAAAAGTGTCTAGGTCCCCTCCTATTTGTTTGATTTCCTGCCTATTTTCTTTCATATATCAGAGGACCTGTATTTGTATTTAGTCCAATCAAAATGATTCTATCATTGATGTATCCGCAATTCAATATGGATGGATATATACCACATATATATACCTCTCTTACTCGAATTTTTACGTTGGGGTTTGGAATACTCGAAAGATCGATTCTTTTTTTTTTTCGACTTATCCCCTACCTTTCCGAATGAAACCAGAGGAATTATATATAATCTGAATTGGATCCTTATCTTTTCCTTAGGGCCACCCAGGTATAATCGAGTTAATCCACTAGAATATACATTCTAATATATTTATATTATTATATTTAATTGAAATTGAAAATTATATACCAATACCATATTTATATATTATAGATATTTCATTTATTATTTTATCTATAATATATTCGAATAATATGTTACGTATTACTATACACAAAACATATTAATATTCATATATATATATATTATATATATGCAATAGTTAAGACTAAGCTAAAATTCTAGTAGTTTACTAAAGTCCTATGCACTGCATAATTTCTTTTATGTGAGCCCGCTTAGCTCAGAGGTTAGAGCATCGCATTTGTAATGCGATGGTCATCGGTTCGATTCCGATAGCCGGCTTTTCTCTCTTTGTTCTTTTTTTTTTTTTTTTACATTTACATAATATTATATTATAATTATATAATTATAGTCTCCTTAAAATCCAGAAATATTGAAAAGACTTCTTCCCCCCTTCTCCAAGGATCGCTAATCCATTATGGCTTAAGAGCTTCCAACTATGAATAAAAAATGGATTGGAGCAATTAGATCTCGAACGAACAAATCAAAAAAGTATACCTAATAGTATATACAAATAAAAAAAGAGTCTGGATATTGATACAATTCATCTCATTCGTCTTTGTAATACAGTACTAGTACTACAATAGATTTAGCTTCGTTTATCGTTTAGTTCAGTCTTAAT